GCTGACGTAGCTTAACTAAAGCATAACACTGAAGCTGTTAAGACGGACCCTAGAAAGTCCCGCTAGCACAAAGGCTTGGTCCTGACTTTACTATCAGCTCTAACTGAACTTACACATGCAAGTCTCCGCATTCCTGTGAGGGATGCCCTTAATCCCCTGCCCGGGGACGAGGAGCCGGCATCAGGCACGCCCAGGCAGCCCACGACGCCTTGCTAAGCCACACCCCCAAGGAAACTCAGCAGTGATAAATATAAGCCATAAGCGAAAGCTTGACTTAGTTAAGGTTAAGAGGGCCGGTAAAACTCGTGCCAGCCACCGCGGTTATACGAGAGGCCCTAGTTGATAACTACCGGCGTAAAGAGTGGTTATGGAAAAATATTTAATAAAGCCGAACACCCCCTCAGCCGTCATACGCACCTGGGAGCACGAAGACCTACTGCGAAAGCAGCTTATAACTATGCCTGACCCCACGACAGCTAAGAAACAAACTGGGATTAGATACCCCACTATGCCTAGCCGTAAACCTTGATAGAAATATACAATTGATATCCGCCAGGGAACTACAAGCGCCAGCTTAAAACCCAAAGGACTTGGCGGTGCCTCAGACCCACCTAGAGGAGCCTGTTCTAGAACCGATAACCCCCGTTCAACCTCACCACCCCTTGTTTTACCCGCCTATATACCACCGTCGTCAGCTTACCCTGTGAAGGCCCCATAGTAAGCAAAATGGGCAAAACCCAAAACGTCAGGTCGAGGTGTAGCGCATGAGGTGGGAAGAAATGGGCTACATTCTCTAAATTAGAGCACTACGAACCACGCTGTGAAATCAGCGTCCGAAGGTGGATTTAGCAGTAAACAGAAAACAGAGAGTTCTCTTGAAACTGGCTCTGAGGCGCGCACACACCGCCCGTCACTCTCCCCAAGTTCAACCTGTGCCTTCTAACTAAGAAGTTAACCGAACAAAGGGGAGGCAAGTCGTAACATGGTAAGTGTACCGGAAGGTGCGCTTGGAATAACCAGAGTGTAGCTAAAATAGGAAAGCACCTCCCTTTCACCGAGAAGACATCCGTGCAAATCGGGTCACCCTGAGCTGACTAGCTAGCCAACATATTTGGTCCAACACCACAACATACATACCCCAATAAAACTTAGAATTAAGTCAACAAACCATTTTTCCACCTTAGTAGGGGCGACCGTAAAGGAGATAATTGAGCAACAGAAAAAGTACCGCAAGGGAAAGCTGAAAGAGAATTGAAATAACCCATTTAAGCCTAGAGAAGCAGAGATTAAATCTCGATACCTTTTGCATCATGATTTAGCCAGCACACCTGAGCAAAGAGAACTTTAGTTTAGGCCCCCGAAACTAGACGAGCTACTCCGGGACAGCCTATTGTAGGGCCAACCCGTCTCTGTGGCAAAAGAGTGGGACGAGCCCCGAGTAGAGGTGATAAACCTATCGAGCCTAGTTATAGCTGGTTGCTTAGGAAATGAATAGAAGGTTCAGCCCCCCGGCTTTCTTAGGACCTTAAGGTAAAACTAATATTGTCCCAAAGAAACCAGGAGAGTTAGTCAAAGGAGGTACAGCTCCTTTGAACAAGGACACAACCTTAACAGGCGGCTAAGGATCATAGTTACCAAGGTAACCTGTTACAGTGGGCCTAAGAGCAGCCACCTGCACAGAAAGCGTTAAAGCTCAGACAGATACAAACCTCTTATCCTGATAAGAAATCCCACCCCCTAACCGTACTAAGCCGTTCCATGCCCCCATGGAAGAGATTATGCTAGAATGAGTAATAAGAGAGTACAACTCTCTCCCAGCACATGTGTAAGTCGGACCGGACCCCCCACCGACAAATAACGCAACCCAAACCAAGAGGGAACTGTAGGCCAGAACAAACACCAAGAAAAACCTACACCAACAAATCGTTACCCCCACACAGGAGTGCCCCAAGGGAAAGACCCAAAGGAAGAGAAGGAACTCGGCAAACACAAGCCTCGCCTGTTTACCAAAAACATCGCCTCTTGCAAATCAAAACATAAGAGGTCCCGCCTGCCCTGTGACTATGGGTTTAACGGCCGCGGTATTTTGACCGTGCGAAGGTAGCGCAATCACTTGTCTTTTAAATGAAGACCTGTATGAATGGCATCACGAGGGCTTAGCTGTCTCCTCTTCCAAGTCAATGAAATTGATCTGCCCGTGCAGAAGCGGACATAAGCACATAAGACGAGAAGACCCTATGGAGCTTTAGACACCAGGCAGATCACGTCAAGCAACCTTGAATTAACAAGTAAAAACGCAGTGATCCCTAGCCCATATGTCTTTGGTTGGGGCGACCGCGGGGGAAAATTAAGCCCCCATGTGGACTGGGGGCACTACCCCCACAGCCGAGAGCTACAGCTCTAAGCACCAGAATATCTGACCAAATATGATCCGGCGAACGCCGATCAACGGACCGAGTACCCTAGGGATAACAGCGCAATCCTCTCCCAGAGTCCCTATCGACGAGGGGGTTTACGACCTCGATGTTGGATCAGGACATCCTAATGGTGCAGCCGCTATTAAGGGTTCGTTTGTTAACGATTAAAGTCCTACGTGATCTGAGTTCAGACCGGAGTAATCCAGGTCAGTTTCTATCTATGAAGTGATGTTTCCTAGTACGAAAGGACCGGAAAGAAGGGGCCCATGCTTGAGGCACGCCCCACCCCCACCTGATGAAGGCAACTAAAACAGACAAGGGGGCACACCAAGATTGCCTAAAAGAACGGCGCGCTAAGGTGGCAGAGCCCGGTAATTGCGAGAGGCCTAAGCCCTCTTTCTCAGAGGTTCAAACCCTCTCCTTAGCTATGATTACCCTAATTACCCACGTTATTAATCCACTAGCATACATTGTACCCGTTCTGTTAGCAGTTGCTTTCCTCACCCTACTTGAACGAAAAGTCCTTGGGTACATCCAACTTCGAAAAGGGCCCAACATCGTCGGCCCCTACGGACTACTACAACCCATCGCAGACGGCCTAAAACTATTTATTAAAGAACCGGTTCGACCTTCCACCTCTTCACCCTTTCTATTTCTCGCTACACCCATACTTGCCCTTACACTTGCACTCACTCTATGAGCCCCCATACCTATTCCTTACCCTGTTACAGATCTTAACCTCGGAGTACTATTTGTACTTGCACTATCCAGCCTGGCCGTGTATTCTATTTTAGGGTCAGGATGGGCATCAAACTCCAAATACGCTTTAATTGGAGCCCTCCGGGCAGTGGCACAAACCATTTCCTACGAAGTTAGCCTAGGCTTGATCTTACTCAGCGTAATTATCATCACAGGAGGATTTACTCTTCAAACCTTCAACGTAGCCCAAGAAAGCATCTGACTACTCGTGCCGGCCTGACCACTTGCCGCCATATGATACATTTCTACCCTCGCGGAGACAAACCGTGCACCCTTTGACCTCACAGAAGGAGAGTCAGAATTAGTCTCCGGATTCAATGTAGAATATGCTGGGGGGCCCTTTGCCCTATTTTTCCTAGCCGAATATGCGAATATCCTTCTAATAAATACGCTCTCAGCCGTCCTATTTTTAGGCGCATCCCACATCCCTGCTTTCCCTGAACTAACTGCCCTAAACCTAATAACGAAAGCCGCCCTCCTCTCCGTTGTATTTTTGTGAGTACGAGCTTCCTACCCGCGATTTCGGTATGATCAACTCATACATTTAGTTTGGAAAAGCTTCCTACCCCTGACTCTGGCCCTTGTACTATGACATTTAGCACTTCCCATCGCACTAGCAGGCCTCCCCCCTCAGCTTTAGCCCGGAATTGTGCCTGAATGCTTAAGGACCACCTTGATAGCGTGGCTAATAGGGGTTCAAGTCCCCTCAATTCTAGAGAGAAGGGGCTCGAACCCATCCTCAAGAGATCAAAACTCTTGGTGCTTCCACTACACCACTTTCTAGTAAGGTCAGCTAATTAAGCTTTCGGGCCCATACCCCGAATATGTTGGTTAAAATCCTTCCCTTACTAATGAACCCCTACGTACTCACCATCTTACTTTCTAGCCTAGGACTAGGCACAGTCCTCACCTTTGCCAGCTCCCACTGACTACTTGCATGAATAGGCCTAGAAATCAATACCCTAGCCATTATCCCGATCATAGCGCAACATCACCACCCCCGAGCAATCGAAGCAACAACCAAGTATTTTTTGACACAAGCAACCGCCGCAGCAATAATCCTTTTTGCCAGCACCACCAACGCCTGACTAGTCGGGGAATGAGAAATTCAGCAGCTATCACACCCACTAGCAACTACAACAGTAATATTAGCCCTCGCCCTCAAACTTGGACTAGCACCCGTTCACTTCTGACTACCAGAAGTCCTTCAGGGACTTGAACTCACTACAGGATTAATCCTGTCGACCTGACAAAAACTCGCACCCTTTGCACTTATAATTCAAGTAGCCCCAACCATCAATTCTTCCCTACTTGTCACAATCGGCCTTCTATCAACACTTGTGGGAGGCTGAGGTGGACTTAATCAAACCCAACTACGTAAAATTCTAGCATATTCTTCAATTGCCCATCTAGGATGAATAGTACTAATTCTACAATTCGCACCCTCTCTCACACTCCTCAGTCTCTCGCTGTATATCGTCATAACATCTTCAGCTTTCCTCACATTAAAAACCAACAACTCTTTAACCATCAATACTCTCGCAACTTCATGAACTAAATCCCCAACCCTTGCCGCATTAACCGCTCTTGTATTATTGTCCCTTGGAGGTCTCCCCCCTCTCTCGGGCTTTATACCAAAATGACTTATTTTGCAAGAACTAACGAAACAGGAACTCCCACTATCTGCCACACTAGCTGCTATAACAGCCCTCCTAAGCCTTTACTTTTATCTACGACTCTGCTACGCCTTAACCCTCACTATTTATCCCAACACCCTAACTGCTACTGCCCCATGACGCCTCAACTTTACCATAATTACCCTACCCCTTTCAATTACTACTATTATAGCCCTAGGACTACTACCCCTAACACCAGCTGTGACTGCGATATTAGCTTTGTAATAAGGGCTTAGGATAGTACTTAGACCAAGAGCCTTCAAAGCTCTAAACGGGGGTGAAAATCCCCCAGCCCTTGTAAGACTTGCAGGACTTTATCCCACATCTTCTGAATGCAACCCAGACAGATTAATTAAGCTAAAGCCTTTCTAGGTGGGAAGGCCTCGATCCTACAAACTCTTAGTTAACAGCTAAGCGCTCTATCCAGCGAGCATCCATCTACTTTCCCCCGCCCCCGGGGGGGCGAGGCGGGGGAAAGCCCCGGCAGGCTATTAGCCTACTTCTTCAGATTTGCAATCTAACGTGTGGTACACCACAGGGCTTGATAAGGAGAGGAGTCAAACCTCTGTTTATGGAGCTACAATCCACCGCTTAAGCTCTCAGCCACCCTACCTGTGGCAATCACACGATGATTTTTCTCAACCAACCACAAAGACATTGGCACCCTCTATTTAGTATTTGGTGCCTGAGCCGGGATAGTAGGCACCGCCCTGAGTCTACTGATTCGGGCGGAACTAAGCCAGCCGGGCGCTCTTCTCGGGGATGACCAAATCTATAACGTGATCGTCACAGCCCATGCCTTCGTTATGATTTTCTTTATAGTCATGCCAATTATAATCGGGGGCTTTGGAAACTGATTAATTCCCCTAATAATCGGAGCCCCTGATATGGCATTCCCTCGAATAAATAACATAAGCTTCTGACTCCTTCCTCCATCCTTTCTCCTCCTCCTGTCTTCATCAGGAGTTGAAGCCGGCGCGGGTACTGGATGAACAGTATACCCCCCTCTAGCCGGCAACCTCGCCCATGCAGGAGCCTCTGTTGATTTAACTATCTTCTCCCTTCATTTAGCTGGAATCTCCTCAATTTTAGGAGCCATTAATTTTATTACGACCATTATTAACATAAAACCTCCAGCCATCTCTCAGTACCAAACCCCCCTTTTCGTTTGAGCCGTGCTAGTTACTGCTGTCCTTCTATTACTTTCCCTCCCCGTCCTGGCAGCAGGCATTACTATGTTACTTACAGACCGAAATCTAAACACCACTTTCTTTGACCCGGCAGGCGGGGGAGATCCAATTTTATACCAACACCTCTTTTGATTCTTCGGCCACCCAGAGGTCTATATTCTCATCCTCCCAGGCTTTGGTATAATTTCACACATCGTTGCGTACTACTCCGGCAAAAAAGAACCCTTCGGGTATATAGGAATGGTCTGAGCTATAATAGCCATCGGGTTGTTAGGATTTATCGTTTGAGCCCACCATATGTTCACTGTAGGGATAGACGTGGACACTCGTGCTTACTTTACATCTGCCACCATGATTATCGCTATCCCGACAGGAGTAAAAGTATTTAGCTGACTAGCTACACTACACGGAGGCTCAATCAAATGAGAAACACCACTTCTTTGAGCCTTAGGGTTTATTTTCCTGTTCACAGTGGGTGGACTTACAGGTATTGTCCTTGCTAACTCCTCATTAGACATTGTTCTACATGACACTTATTACGTAGTTGCTCATTTCCACTACGTACTATCTATAGGAGCTGTATTTGCCATTATAGGCGCTTTCGTACACTGGTTCCCGCTATTTACAGGGTACACCCTCCACAGCACATGAACCAAAATCCATTTTGGAATTATATTTATCGGTGTAAATTTAACCTTTTTCCCACAGCATTTCCTAGGCCTCGCAGGGATACCACGACGGTACTCTGATTACCCAGACGCCTATACACTGTGAAACACTGTATCCTCAATCGGATCCCTTGTATCCCTAGTAGCTGTAATTATGTTCCTATTTATTCTTTGAGAAGCTTTTGCTGCCAAACGAGAGGTAGCATCAATCGAACTAACTTCAACAAACGTAGAATGACTACACGGATGCCCCCCACCCTACCACACATTTGAAGAACCAGCATTTGTCCAAGTACAAGCAAACTAACGAGAAAGGGAGGAATTGAACCCCCATGTGCTGGTTTCAAGCCAACCGCATAACCACTCTGCCACTTTCTTCTATAAGACACTAGTAAAACTAGTCTATTACACTGCCTTGTCAAGGCAAAATTGTGGGTTAAAACCCCGCGTGTCTTAAGCACTTAGCTAGAATGGCACATCCCTCACAACTAGGATTCCAAGACGCGGCCTCCCCTGTAATAGAAGAACTTCTTCATTTCCACGACCACGCTCTTATGATTGTTCTTCTTATCAGCACACTAGTGCTTTATATCATCGTAGCAATAGTCTCTACTAAACTTACTAATAAGTATATCCTTGATTCTCAAGAAATCGAGATCGTTTGGACTGTCCTCCCAGCAGTTATCCTTATTCTCATCGCTCTCCCTTCCCTCCGAATTCTCTATCTTATGGACGAAATTAACGACCCCCACCTTACTATTAAAGCAATAGGCCACCAATGATATTGAAGCTATGAATATACCGACTACGATGATTTAGGCTTTGACTCTTACATAGTCCCCACTCAAGATTTAGTGCCAGGCCAATTCCGTCTTCTAGAGACAGATCATCGAATAGTTGTCCCTGTAGAATCCCCAATCCGAGTTCTCGTCTCAGCTGAAGACGTCCTTCACTCCTGAGCCGTTCCTTCTTTAGGTGTAAAGATAGACGCAGTTCCAGGACGATTAAACCAAACAGCCTTTATTGCCTCTCGACCTGGAGTATTCTACGGACAATGTTCTGAAATCTGCGGGGCTAACCATAGCTTCATACCCATCGTTGTTGAAGCGGTACCCCTAGAACAATTCGAGAAATGATCCACTATGATACTTGAAGATGCCTCACTAAGAAGCTAAATCGGGAATAGCGTTAGCCTTTTAAGCTAAAGATTGGTGGCCCCCAACCACCCCTAGTGACATGCCCCAACTCAACCCCGCCCCCTGATTTGCTATTTTAGTATTCTCGTGACTGGTTTTCCTAACTGTTATTCCCCCAAAAGTCCTTGGCCACACTTTCACAAATGAGCCTACCTCACAAAGCACTGAAAAAGCTAAACCTGAACCCTGTAACTGACCATGACACTAAGCTTCTTCGACCAATTTATGAGCCCCACATACCTAGGTATCCCACTTATCGCCGTAGCATTAACCCTCCCATGAATTCTTTTCCCTACCCCCTCTGCCCGATGACTAAACAACCGCCTAATTACCCTGCAAGGGTGGTTCATCAACCGATTTACCCAGCAACTTCTTTTACCGCTAAATCTAGGCGGTCACAAGTGAGCAGCTCTACTAACTTCCCTCATACTATTTCTTATTACCCTAAATATACTTGGCCTACTTCCTTATACATTCACCCCGACCACACAGCTCTCCCTAAATATGGGCCTCGCAGTCCCACTGTGGCTTGCTACAGTAATTATCGGCATACGAAACCAGCCTACGGCCGCCCTCGGCCATTTATTGCCTGAAGGAACCCCCGTTCCACTGATCCCAGTACTGATCATTATCGAAACAATTAGCCTTTTTATCCGCCCCCTCGCCCTTGGCGTACGACTTACAGCCAATCTCACAGCAGGCCACCTTCTTATCCAACTAATTGCTACAGCAGCCTTTGTTCTTCTACCTATAATACCTACAGTAGCAATCCTAACTTCTATTGTCCTCTTTCTACTCACCCTTCTCGAAATCGCCGTAGCCATGATTCAAGCCTACGTTTTTGTCTTACTCCTAAGCCTCTATTTACAAGAAAACGTTTAATGGCACACCAAGCACACGCATACCACATGGTTGACCCAAGCCCCTGACCTCTGACCGGCGCTATTGCCGCCCTTTTACTTACATCAGGCACTGCAGTCTGATTCCATTTCCACTCGCTCACACTTCTTACCTTAGGTAACATTCTCTTACTTCTAACCATATACCAATGATGGCGGGATATCATCCGAGAAGGTACCTTTCAAGGACACCACACGCCCCCAGTCCAAAAAGGGCTACGATATGGCATAATCTTATTTATTACCTCCGAGGTATTCTTTTTCTTAGGTTTCTTCTGAGCCTTCTACCACGCCAGCCTCGCCCCCACACCTGAATTAGGAGGTTGCTGACCCCCCGCAGGCATTACTACTCTAGACCCCTTTGAAGTACCCCTTCTTAATACTGCAGTCCTTCTAGCATCTGGTGTCACCGTAACATGAGCCCACCACAGCATCATAGAAGGTGAACGAAAACAAACCATTCAAGCTCTTACTCTCACTATCTTACTGGGATTTTACTTCACTTTCCTACAAGGTATAGAATACTACGAAGCCCCATTTACAATCGCTGACGGCGTATACGGCTCTACTTTCTTTGTCGCTACAGGATTCCATGGCCTACACGTAATTATTGCCTCTACCTTTCTGGCCGTTTGCCTTCTACGACAAGTTCAATATCACTTTACATCTGAACATCATTTTGGCTTTGAAGCTGCTGCCTGATATTGACACTTTGTAGACGTTGTATGGCTCTTCCTATACGTCTCTATTTACTGATGAGGCTCATAATCTTTCTAGTATTAATACGTATAAGTGACTTCCAATCACCCGGTCTTGGTTAAAATCCAAGGAAAGATAATGAATTTAATCACAACAATCATCACTATTACCATCACATTATCCGCAGTACTAGCCACTGTTTCTTTCTGATTACCACAAATCTCCCCAGACGCAGAGAAGTTATCCCCCTACGAATGTGGATTTGACCCCTTAGGGTCCCCCCGCCTGCCCTTCTCCTTACGCTTCTTTCTAATCGCCATCTTGTTCCTCCTATTTGATCTAGAAATCGCCCTCCTTTTGCCCCTACCTTGAGGGGATCAACTCCACACCCCGACCCTGACACTCATCTGATCCACTGCCGTTCTAGCCCTTCTTACTCTTGGCTTAATCTATGAATGAACCCAAGGAGGCTTAGAATGAGCCGAGTAGGCAGTTAGTCCAAAACAAGACCCTTGATTTCGGCTCAAAAGACCATGGTTTAAGTCCATGACCGCCTTATGACACCAGTACACTTCAGCTTTACCTCAGCCTTTATTTTAGGGCTTATAGGACTCGCGTTTCACCGCACCCACCTTCTCTCAGCCCTTCTATGCCTAGAAGGAATAATACTCTCTCTATTCATCGCCCTCTCCCTCTGAGCCCTCCAAATGGAAGCGACTGGCTACTCAGTGGCCCCGATACTTCTCCTAGCGTTCTCAGCCTGTGAAGCCAGCGCAGGGTTAGCCCTACTAGTAGCAACTGCACGAACACACGGCACAGACCGCCTCCAAAGCTTAAACCTCCTCCAATGTTAAAGATCCTCATCCCCACACTCATGCTTTTTCCAACGATCTGACTCAGCCCCGCGAAATGATTATGAACTACATCAATCGCCCAAAGTTTTATTATTGCCCTAGCAAGTTTATCCTGACTTAAATGATCGTCAGAAACCGGATGATCCTCCTCCAACCTCTATTTAGCAACTGACCCCCTATCAACACCCCTGCTAGTATTAACCTGCTGACTACTTCCCCTTATAATTCTTGCTAGCCAAAACCACCTCTCTCCTGAACCCTTAAATCGCCAGCGAGCCTACATCTCCCTCCTGGTCTCCCTTCAAACATTTCTAGTATTAGCATTCGGGGCCACAGAAATTATCATATTTTACGTCATATTCGAAGCCACGCTACTCCCCACCCTTATTATTATCACCCGATGAGGAAATCAAACTGAACGCCTCAATGCCGGTACCTACTTCTTATTTTATACCCTAGCTGGCTCCCTACCCCTCCTCGTGGCCCTGCTTCTTATACAAAACGACAACGGAACCCTATCTATGTTTACCCTGCAGTATACGCAACCCCTACACCTTCTAACCTGAGGAGATAAACTGTGATGAGCTGCCTGCCTTTTAGCCTTCCTTGTAAAAATACCCCTCTACGGTGTTCACCTTTGACTCCCAAAAGCCCACGTAGAAGCTCCAATCGCCGGATCCATAATCCTAGCGGCTGTTCTCCTCAAACTCGGAGGATACGGCATAATACGTATAATAGTTATACTAGACCCATTAACCAAAGAACTGGCCTACCCCTTTATTGTTTTGGCCTTATGAGGTATCATTATAACAGGATCTATTTGCCTACGTCAAACAGACCTGAAATCACTAATCGCATACTCTTCAGTCGGCCACATAGGATTAGTCGCGGGGGGTATTTTAATTCAAACACCTTGAGGATTTACTGGTGCAATTATTCTCATAATCGCACACGGCCTTGCCTCCTCAGCGCTATTCTGCTTAGCCAATACTAGCTACGAACGCACCCACAGCCGAACCATACTACTTGCCCGAGGAATACAAATAATTCTCCCCTTAATAACCACTTGGTGATTTGTAGCTAGTTTAGCAAATCTGGCCCTCCCCCCTCTCCCCAACCTAATAGGAGAACTAATAATCATCACTTCTATATTTAACTGGTCGTATTGAACCCTTATTCTCACGGGACTAGGCACGTTAATTACAGCAAGCTACTCCCTTTATCTGTTCTTAATAACTCAACGGGGTCCCCTACCTTCCCATATTATTGCTCTTGAACCCACCCACACCCGAGAACACCTACTTATTATTCTGCACCTCATCCCAATTGTCCTTCTAATCCTAAAGCCTGAGCTCATGTGAGGCTGATGTTTCTGTAGATATAGTTTAACCAAGACATTAGATTGTGATTCTAAAAATAGAGGTTAAAATCCTCTTATCCACCGAGAGAAATCTGTTGATAACAGAGACTGCTAATCTTCTGCCCCCTCAGTTAAATTCTGTGGTTCACTCGTGCTTCTAAAGGATAATAGCTCATCCATTGGTCTTAGGAACCAAAAACTCTTGGTGCAAATCCAAGTAGCAGCTATGCACCCGACTACACTCATCTTAAGCTCATCCCTTTTAATAATCTTCACACTTCTAATTTATCCTCTTATTACCACCCTCACCCCAACCCCCCAACACAAAAACTGGGCCCTTACTCACGTAAAAACTGCTATCAAAATAGCCTTCCTAGTGAGCCTGCTCCCCCTTTTTGTCTTCCTAGACCACGGAACCGAAACTATCGTGACTAACTGACAATGAATAAACACCACAACCTTTGACATTAACCTTAGCTTTAAATTTGACCACTACTCCATTATTTTTACCCCTATTGCCCTGTATGTAACCTGATCTATTCTAGAATTCGCATCCTGATATATACACGCCGACCCCAACATAAACCGATTCTTTAAGTACCTCCTCCTCTTCCTAATCGCCATAATTATTTTAGTAACCGCCAACAACATGTTCCAACTATTTATCGGCTGAGAGGGAGTCGGAATTATATCATTTCTCCTCATTGGATGATGACACGGACGAGCTGACGCTAACACAGCTGCTATACAAGCTGTAATTTACAACCGAGTAGGAGACATCGGACTTATCCTAAGTATAGCCTGGTTCGCAACAAACCTAAACTCCTGAGAAATTCAACAAATATTTGCCTCTTCAAAAGGACTTGACCTCACACTCCCTCTTATAGGCCTCATTCTAGCCGCCACCGGCAAATCAGCGCAATTTGGACTTCACCCGTGACTTCCCTCCGCGATAGAGGGTCCTACGCCGGTATCTGCCCTACTACACTCCAGCACCATGGTCGTCGCGGGCATCTTCCTATTAATTCGACTCCACCCTCTAATAGAAGATAACCAAACAGCCTTAACCGTATGCTTATGCCTAGGAGCCCTAACTACCCTCTTCACCGCTACCTGCGCCCTCACCCAAAATGACATCAAAAAAATTGTCGCATTCTCTACATCCAGCCAACTAGGACTTATAATAGTCACCATCGGACTTAATCAACCACAACTAGCCTTCCTCCACATCTGCACCCACGCATTCTTTAAAGCTATACTTTTCCTATGCTCAGGCTCAATTATTCATAGTTTAAACGATGAGCAAGACATTCGAAAAATAGGTGGTATACACAACCTCACCCCCTTTACTTCCTCTTGCCTCACAATCGGAAGCCTTGCACTAACTGGCACCCCATTCTTAGCTGGGTTCTTCTCCAAAGACGCTATTATTGAAGCCTTAAACACCTCCCACCTCAACGCCTGAGCCCTTACTCTTACCTTACTAGCCACCTCATTTACTGCCATTTATAGCCTCCGAGTCATCTTTTTTGTCTCCATAGGACACCCCCGCTTTACGGCAACAGCCCCTATTAATGAAAATAACCCATCCGTAATTAACCCAATCAAGCGACTAGCCTGAGGAAGCATCATTGCGGGGCTTCTAATTACCTCAAACTTCCTACCCACCAACACCCCCGTAATAACCATGCCCACCCACTTAAAATTAGCCGCTCTCCTGGTTACTATCTCGGGCCTTCTCATTGCATTAGAACTTGCGTCACTAACTAACAAACAATTTAAAACTACACCCAACCTTACACTACATAACTTCTCCAACATACTGGGATTCTTCCCCGCCATCATCCACCGATTGACCCCGAAGCTAAACTTAACTTTAGGACAAACCATCGCCAGCCAAATGGTAGATCAAACATGATTCGAGAAAGTAGGCCCAAAGGGAATTATTTCAACTCACCTGCCTATAGTCACAACAACAAGTAATATCCAACAAGGGATAATTAAAACATACCTCACCCTATTTTTCCTTTCAACAACCCTAGCTGTTCTATTAACATTAACCTAAACTGCTCGAAGCGCCCCCCGACTCAATCCCCGTGTTAATTCCAACACCACAAAAAGTGTTAATAGGAGTACCCACGCGCACGCAATTAATATCCCCCCTCCATGAGAGTATATCAATGCCACCCCACTTGTATCCCCACGCAATACAGAAAACTCCTTAAACTCGTCCACTGCTACCCATGAGGTTTCATACCACCCACCCCAGAATAGACCTGGCACCAACACCACCCCCACCGTATATACCACCACATACCCTAAAACCGAACGATCCCCTCAAGACTCCGGAAAAGGCTCAGCAGCCAAAGCCGCTGAATAAGCAAATACCACAAGCATCCCCCCCAAGTAAATCAAAAATAGTACTAAAGACAAGAAAGATCCCCCGTGACCCACCAAAACCCCACAACCCACACCTGCTGCTACAACCAACCCCAAAGCAGCAAAGTAAGGTGCAGGGTTAGATGCAACAGCTACAAGCCCTAAAACCAGCCCTAAAAGAAACAAAGACACAAGATAAGTCATAATTCCTGCTCGGACTCTAACCGAAACTAATGACTTGAAAAACCACCGTTGTTTTTCAACTACAAGAACCTAATGGCCAACCTCCGAAAAACCCACCCTCTCCTAAAAATCGCTAATGACGCACTAGTCGACCTCCCAGCACCTTCTAATATCTCAGTCTGATGAAACTTTGGCTCACTACTAGGCCTATGTTTAGCTACCCAAATTCTTACCGGGCTCTTCCTAGCCATGCACTATACCTCCGACATTTCAACAGCTTTCTCCTCTGTTTGCCACATCTGCCGAGATGTTAGTTACGGCTGACTCATTCGAAACATCCATGCCAACGGAGCATCTTTCTTTTTTATCTGTATTTATATACATATCGCCCGAGGACTTTACTACGGCTCGTACCTCTACAAAGAAACCTGGAATATCGGAGTTGTACTTTTACTTCTCACTATAATAACTGCCTTTGTAGGCTACGTCCTCCCGTGAGGACAAATATCATTCTGAGGAGCCACTGTAATTACAAACCTCCTCTCAGCTGTACCCTACGTAGGAGGCGCCCTAGTACAATGAATTTGAGGGGGCTTCTCCGTTGACAACGCCACTCTAACACGATTTTTCGCCTTTCACTTCCTATTCCCCTTCGTCATTGCAGCCGCTACGGTCCTTCACCTTCTGTTCCTTCATGAAACAGGATCTAATAACCCTGCAGGGATTAACTCTGATGCTGATAAAATCTCATTCCACCCTTACTTCTCATACAAAGATCTCCTAGGATTCGTAGCCATACTCCTAGGCCTAACATCCTTAGCTCTTTTTGCACCAAATCTCCTAGGGGACCCAGACAATTTTACGCCTGCCAACCCCCTAGTGACCCCACCTCATATTAAACCCGAATGATACTACCTATTCGCTTACGCAATCCTACGGTCCATCCCCAACAAGCTTGGAGGAGTACTTGCCCTTTTATTCTCGATCCTTGTCCTCATGGTTGTCCCCATCCTACACACTTCTAAACAACGAGGACTAACCTTTCGACCGCTCACGCAATTCTTATTTTGGGCCTTAGTAGCAGATATACTCATCCTCACCTGAATCGGAGGCATACCTGTAGAACACCCCTTCATTATTATCGGACATGTCGCCTCTGTAATTTACTTCACCATCTTCCTAGTTCTTTCCCCCTTAGCCGGCTGGGCCGAAAATAAAGCCCTCCAATGAGCCTGCCCTAGTAGCTCAGCGCCAGAGCGCCGGTCTTGTAATCCGGAAGTCGGAGGTTAAAACCCTCCCTAGTGCTCAGAGAGAGGAGATTTTAACTCCCACCCTTAACTCCCAAAGCTAAGATTCTAAATTAAACTACCCTCTGACGGCTACAGCTATGTACAACTGTAAATGTTATAACTTGTAAACCCAATGTTATACTACATCTATGTATAATATTACATATTATGTATTTACCCATATATAATACTGCATGTGAGTAGTACATTATATGTATTATCAACATACGGTGATTTTAACCCCTCATACATCAGCACAAATCCAAGGTTTACATTAAGCCAAACACGTGATAATAACCAACTAAGTTGTTTTAAACTGATTAATTGCTATATCAATAAAACTCCAACTAACACGGGCTCCGTCTTTACCCACCAACTTTCAGCATCAGTCCGGCTTAATGTAGTAAGAACCGACCAACGATTTATCAGTAGGCATACTCTTATTGATGGTCAGGGGCAGATATCGTATTAGGTCGCATCTCGTGAATTATTCCTGGCATTTGGTTCCTAAGTCAAGGGCTATCCTTAAGAAACCAGCCCCTGAAAGCCGAATGTAAAGCATCTGGTTAATGGTGTCAATCTTATTGCCCGTTACCCACCAAGCCGGGCGTTCTCTTATATGCATAGGGTTCTCTTTTTTTTTTCTTTTCCTTTCAGCTTGCATATACAAGTGCAAGCAAAGAAGTCTAACAAGGTCGAACTAGACCTTGAATTCCAGAGAACCCATGTATCATGGTGAAATGATATTCTATAAAGAATCACATACTTGGATATCAAGTGCATAAGGTCAATTATTTTCTTCACAGATACCTAAGATCGCTCCCGGCTTTTGCGCGGTAAACCCCCCTACCCCCCTAAGCTGAAAGATCCTTATGTTCCTGTTAAACCCCTAAACCAGGAAGTCTCAAATCAGCAATATTTTTTTATATACATTAATAAACTTTTATGCACTTTAGCATTTGGCACCGACAGCGCTGTAATGCGTACACTTTCATAAATAAAGTATACATTAATAAACTTTTCGATCCACTTTGTAGCACCTAGCACCGACAACGCTGTTATCAATGCCATTTCCACGCACAGCCCGCC